ACAAACTCTCTTATCATTTCTTCCTTCTTCCTTTTGGTCTCATATATCATATAACAAACATATAATATGGTAAAAGACTTATATAAAGTATGAAATAAATATGAAATCTACCACAAAAAATTAATATTTTTTAGGAATTTAAGGCGGAAATGGACGTATTTTTTTCTTTAAATAAATATCTATTTTGTACATTTCAATTTGAATTAGGAACTCCGCGTACAAGTGGTAAGTCATTAACTACATATACACATACGGTCATATATGTATTACCATTAGGTATTACAAATTACAATAAAATTACAATAACGAATACAGAAAGAGGAGTTTTTAAAATGCGAGATCTAAAAACATATCTCTCCGTGGCACCGGTAGTAAGTACTCTATGGTTCGGGTCTTTAGCAGGTTTATTGATAGAGATCAATCGTTTTTTTCCGGATGCGTTGATATTCCCCTTTTTTTCATTCTAGCTATTGATATGGGAAGGGGGAAGAAGATTAGAGATACAATCAAATATCTGTAACTAATCCCTACCCCTCCCTCCTTTTTTTCTTTGTTTTTTCTTTTTTTCTTTTTTTACTTATTCTTTCTAAAAAAAAAAAAAACAAAGAAAAAGCGGTTTCACCCTCAGTGAAACTATGAACTCGGGCTCAGGCTCAAATTAAATTAATAATAGAACGGAAATGCGGTGGTTGGGGCAACAATATCATACAAGATACTTAACTGAAAATGAAATACTGGACGGCAATTGGCAATTAAAAATTATAAATATAGTTAGAAATCATTATATTACTTATTATTTATTACTATATTGATTGCAACAAAATATTTATTTCATAATTTGATTTCGAGTTACCTGCTTCTATTTTTGTGTCCTTTCTTCTTCCTTGCTTCGGGTCGGAAAATTAAAGAATTGAGTGAATCAAAAACCAAAGGAGGTTCATGGCTAAGGGTAAAGATGTCCGAGTAACGGTTATTTTGGAATGTACCAGTTGTGTTCGAAATCGTGTTAATAAGGAATCAATGGGCATTTCCAGATATATTACTCAAAAGAATCGACACAATACGCCTAGTCGATTGGAATTGAGAAAATTCTGTCCCTGTTGTTACAAACATACGATTCATGGGGAGATAAAGAAATAGATCGAACCGATCGCTCGTGTGTCAGTCTTCCAAGGAAGATGAAAAATTACATATTATATATAACAATATATATATATAATTTATTTTTTAATTTATTTAAATAGAAACAAATAAATATAAACAAACCAAATCCTATTTCGATCGGATCAAAGATGATATAGAATTAAGAAATAGGATTGGGATTTTCAGGATAAGGAATAAACAAACCATGGATAAATCCAAGCGAATCTTTCTTAAATCTAAGCGATCTTTTCGTAGGCGTTTGCCTCCGATCCAATCGGGGGATCGAATTGATTATAGAAACATGAGTTTAATTAGTCGATTTATTAGCGAACAAGGAAAAATATTATCTAGACGGGTGAATAGATTGACCTTAAAACAACAACGATTAATTACTATTGCTATAAAACAAGCTCGTATTTTATCTCCGTTACCTTTTCTTAATAATGAGAAACAATTTGAAAGAAGCGAGTCAACCGCTAGAGCTGCTGGTCTTAGAACCAGAAAAAAATAGGTTGACTCTTCAATTGAATTGAATCAAAATAAAATTCCAATCCAAACTCAAATGCGGATTGACTTTTTTTTTTTTGTTCGAAAAATCGTAAAATCGAAATGTCCTGTCGTAAGAAAAAAAATGGGAGAAGAGGAATAAATATTTTTTATTTAACGTCTTTCTTCATTTTGATGACTTTATCATATTTTATCATACTAATTTCTACTCTACCTTCCCAGAGTTCATTCTCCAGGGAACTCCATTTAAACTATTCCAACGGATTCCTTCCAATCTCTTTATTTTATGATCTCATTGGAAATCATATAAAGACAACTCTTATTTAATATAGCTATTTGTGCAAGTATTTTACGATTAAGAAGTAACTGTCTCTTGTACAGATTGTGTATAAATTTACTATAACTGAAGTATACTTTATTCTCGCGAATTACTGCATTTATCCGAGTGATCCACAACCGACGAAAATCTCTCTTTTGTCTACCTCTATCCCGATGAGCCGAAACCAAAGCTCTTATTTTCTGTTGAGTAATAGTACGAGTAAGTCTTGAATGAGCCCCTCGAAAGGTTGATGCAAATAAACGAATTTTTGTTCTACGTCTTCGAGCTATATACCCTCGTTTAATTCTGGTCATTGAATAAATGAAACTTTGATGAATAACTAATCGATTTCCTTTCTTTCAGTTATTCCCTTCCCGTATCCTAGTCTATTAATAACAAAACGGATTCTTCCAATGTATAAAATTTTAATTCCAATGGCTTTTGCTACTATAACCTTCCCGACCACGATTTTTTTTTTTTTTTTTCTAGGTGAAATGCCTAGAAAAAATTGTATTGATATTAGGTATCAAAAACACATAAAAGTAGTAAATATAAATGGATATAGTGGGTTCCATCGTTTCTATGGTTACTTCTTAAACGGTGAGGTCCTCTCTATACACCGGAGCCCTTCTTTCATTTAATCAATGTTATTGTTAACTTGTACAGTTCACACTCTTTGGCTCTACCCATAATTATCCAGTACGAGGTCTTTCACAATGAGATCTACTTATACAGTAACGGTATTTAATTATGAAGATTAGCTGAGTAGCTGACCCTGTTAGTCCGTTCTTGCAAGAGTAAGGCATAATTTTTCTGCTTTTTAAAATAGTATTTCCCCTGCTTAATGGATATCATTTGCTATCAATGGAGAATTCTTTCTCATCTTAAATTTAAAACGGAGTTGATTGGATTTGCACCAACGGAAACCATACATTTGATACCACAATAGAAGGATAGATCTTTTTTATTTTTAGATATTGAATGGAGTTCTTCCATTCTAGTCTATTCACTGGTACTGATCGTTGATACTGGATCAATTGTTTTCTTTCTTTTGTCCTAGCCCATGATCTGAACGAGTCGCACATACACCCTAGTACATGTTCCTCGTCGCTGAGGACATCCCCCAAGAGCGGGGGATTTCGTGACATTTCTGATTGGCTGTCTTGTGTTTCTAATAAGTTGTTTAATAGTTGGCATATTGAATCATATACATAATGGGCTGGTTTAGATCGATCTTAACCGGATGATTATGAATTATTTTATTTCTATATTAATAGATTAATGAATAGAATATTAAATCCGGTAAGAAGATAAAATCTCAAATCACCAATTCGTCTGAAATTTTTGTTATTTTTTCTTTTTTATTCAGTCGCTACAAGATCAACAATTCCATGAGCTTGGGCTTCTGTTGCTGACATAAAAACATCTCTTTCCATATCTTCGGATACAACCCATAAGGGTTTGCCTGTCCTTTGGACATAAACCCTTGTGATGGTTTCGCGCAGCTTCAAAAGTTCTTCCGCTTCCAAGATAAATTCTCCCGTCTGTGCCTCATAAAAAGAACTAGCAGGTTGATGGATCATTACCCTGATGATATAACATAATAAATGTTTATTCTATCTCGCATGATGATAAGGTGGAATAATAAAATATATAATTGAACAACCGTACAGGCATCTTTTACGCATTGCATACGGCTCTATAATGGAATTCGTTTTTACCTTACTTAAATATCAAATAAATTAAATATAGGGTCTATCAGACTCGGGTTGGTAAATGATCCAATAACCACCCTTCTTTTTGTTTTTGGAGTAGTTCAAAAATACTATGATGGCTCCGTTGCTTTATATATTTATTTCGTCTGTTATTTAGCAATCCCAAAGTTTCTTTTTTTTTTTTTTTTTTTCAAATAAAAAAACAAGATTTTTTTTATTTTCATATTCTTTCATAACCTAAATATTGTTAAGAGCCTCCCGGCGTGAAAACAAAAAAGTTTGTGACGCTGAAATAGGCCTCCCGATAGATTAGATAAAATCGGAAATACCTTTTATCTCATACTACTCTTTCGATACATAATTTAAGGGTTAAAAAAATTTATCATATCGAATTCGAAGTGCCATGCTATTATTACTTAATATTCATATTTCATATAGCGCGAAGGCATAGTCTTCTTTTTTCTCTCAAATCAAATAAAAAACTCATTGGCGCCAAGCGTGAGGGAATGCTAGACGTTTGGTAATTTCTCCTCCGACCAGAATAAAAGATCCCATTGAAGCGGCTAATCCCATGCATATTGTCTGTATATCTGGTCGCACAAATTGCATAGTATCATAAATAGCTACTCCGGGTATTACCCATCCGCCAGGAGAATTTATAAACAAATATAGATCTTTGGTATCATCCTCTATACTGAGATATACCATAAGACCAATAAGTTGATTCGAGATCTCGCTACCAACCCCTTGGCCTAAAAAAAGTAATCGTTCTCGATAAAGTCGGTTGATTGGGATAAAGTTGTATCCCTTAGAAACCGTACATGCACCTTTTGATGCATACGGTTCAACAAAAATAACGAAAAAAAAAAAAGAATCAATGTGTAGATGTAGATTCTAGCGCTTTCTTTTATTTTTTTATTTTTTTTTTTTTCATACCAGGCTTTTAACTTATAAAAAGGGGCTTTTCTTTCATTTTTCAAAAAAGATGGGTTTTGGCCTGTTTTGTTTATCTATAAAAAAAAATTACTAAATTTATCTAACTAACTTTTCATTGATGTATTGTTTCATCGAGATACAATCTCAATCGCGATGTAATTTTCTTGTTCCTGAATGGGCTTCTTCAATTTTTTTAGGTTTATGCTCTACTCCGAGTAAAGATCCGCCCGATTTGGATTTGCACATATATGACAAATGCCCCAATACCACGTCCTTTTGCTACGACTTCCTTTTTACAATTTATTTCATGTCTTACAACAGATATTCAATGCATTCATCATATTACTCGATTGATTAACAGTTTGAGATCACTTCTATTATAAATATATAAAGAAATAGAATATGATAGAAATAGTAATCAGAAATAGATTTTTTACCGGTTTTTTTCTAAACGGAGCCTGGATACTTCATTTTATTGGCCTAACCAAGATAACCATAAATTATTCTAATTGATAATATTAATCTGTATACCCTCCCGAAAAAATGGATCTAATTGAACTTCACGCTCCAAATTTTTGATAATTCAATCAATCTTTCTTGGGCGAAGGGGAGGATATCTCGATCGGGGAAGAGAATGGGGAAATACCATATGACCCAATATATCTGACAAGTCGCACTATATGTCAATCCACAATGCATCTTCCTCTCCAGGACTTCGAAAAGGTACTCTTGGAACACCAATAGGCATTAAATAAAAGAAAAATTAAGTACTATATCTCACTTTGATGTGAAAGCGTAACAATGGATTTAGTGTCCTACTAATATTGGCCTTTATCATATTTTATCCCTTTATCATATTTTATCCATAGATTGACTAAGTTTATAAAAAAAGATAAAGAAGACAAAATGAATAAAGGAAAATTATTACAAATAAGTCCTTTGAATGATGAACAAATATATATATGCATTCACTCATATAAAATGGTATCAACTCCCCTACCATTGCGTATTGGTACTTATCGGGTGTAGAATAGATCTGCTTCTTTTTGTTCCTACGAACAAAATAGTTTCATTATTACTAAAAGTAATTGAAAAGAATCAAACAAATCAAAGAAATATTAATTATTTCCCCAAGATAATCCACTAAAAAGAGGGTCCACAGCATAGTTTTTTCCAATGCAATAAAGTTACATTGTGTCTATTTTTCATTGATAAAGGGGTATTTCCATGGGTTTGCCTTGGTATCGTGTTCATACCGTCGTATTGAATGATCCCGGTCGTTTGATTTCTGTCCATATAATGCATACAGCTCTGGTTGCTGGTTGGGCCGGTTCGATGGCTCTATACGAATTAGCAGTTTTTGATCCTTCTGATCCTGTTCTTGATCCAATGTGGAGACAGGGTATGTTCGTTATACCCTTCATGACTCGTTTAGGAATAACCAATTCATGGGGCGGTTGGAGTATCACAGGGGGTACTGTAACGAATCCGGGTATTTGGAGTTACGAAGGTGTGGCCGGGGCACATATTGTGTTTTCGGGCTTGTGCTTTTTGGCAGCTATCTGGCATTGGGTGTATTGGGATCTAGAAATATTTACTGATGAACGTACAGGAAAACCCTCTTTGGACTTGCCTAAGATCTTTGGAATTCATTTATTTCTATCAGGGGTGGCTTGCTTTGGTTTTGGTGCATTTCATGTAACAGGATTGTATGGTCCTGGAATATGGGTGTCCGATCCTTATGGACTAACTGGAAGGGTACAATCCGTAAATCCAGCGTGGGGTGTGGAGGGTTTTGATCCTTTTGTTCCGGGAGGAATAGCCTCTCATCATATTGCAGCAGGGACCTTGGGCATATTGGCGGGTCTATTCCATCTTAGTGTACGTCCACCTCAACGCCTATACAAAGGATTACGTATGGGAAATATTGAAACCGTCCTTTCCAGTAGTATTGCTGCTGTCTTTTTTGCCGCTTTTGTAGTTGCTGGAACTATGTGGTATGGTTCAGCAACTACCCCGATTGAATTATTTGGTCCCACTCGTTATCAATGGGATCAAGGATACTTCCAACAAGAAATATATCGAAGAATTGGTGCTGGGTTGGCTGAAAATCAAAGTTTATCTGAAGCTTGGTCTAAAATTCCCGAAAAACTAGCTTTTTATGATTACATCGGCAATAATCCGGCAAAGGGGGGGTTATTCAGAGCGGGCTCAATGGACAACGGGGATGGAATAGCTGTTGGGTGGTTAGGACATCCTATCTTTAGAGATAAAGAGGGGCGCGAACTTTTTGTACGTCGTATGCCTACTTTTTTTGAAACATTTCCGGTTGTTTTGGTAGACGGAGACGGAATTGTTAGAGCCGATGTTCCTTTTAGAAGGGCGGAATCTAAATATAGTGTCGAACAAGTAGGTGTAACTGTCGAGTTCTATGGCGGCGAACTCAACGGAGTCAGTTATAGCGATCCCGCTACTGTGAAAAAATATGCTAGACGTGCTCAATTGGGTGAGATTTTTGAATTAGATCGTGCTACTTTGAAATCCGATGGTGTTTTTCGTAGCAGTCCACGGGGTTGGTTTACTTTTGGACATGCTTCGTTTGCTTTGCTCTTCTTCTTCGGACACATTTGGCATGGTGCTAGAACCTTGTTTCGAGATGTTTTTGCTGGTATTGATCCAGATTTAGATGCTCAAGTGGAATTTGGAGCATTCCAAAAACTTGGAGATCCAACTACAAGAAGACAAGTAGTCTGATACAATATGCTTTGTTACTTGTTACTTTTCATTTTGATTTTCTTTTTGTGATTTTTAGATGGGGTACCAGATAAATCTTGATTTGAATCACTGCCTTTTCTTTGACTCTTGTTCTTTATTTATCCGGGAGGCGATCCCAAATAAACAGGTATGGAAGCTATAATTGTAAACCACGATCGAATCTATGGAAGCATTGGTTTATACATTCCTTTTAGTCTCAACTCTAGGAATAATTTTTTTCGCTATCTTTTTTCGAGACCCGCCTAAAGTTCCAACTAAAAAGGTGAAATGATTTGTCATTATCTCAATTGAAGTACGGATCCTCCCAATATTGGGAGGATCCGTACTTCAACTAGTCCCCGTGTTCCTCGAATGGATCTCTTAGTTGTTGAGAGGGTTGCCCAAAAGCAGTATATAAGGCGTACCCAGTAAAACTTACAAGTAAACCAGATAAAAAGATGGCAACTAGGGTTGCTGTTTCCATGATTATATAGTTTTAAGACATTATAAAGTTTTAAGACCACAATGGATCTATGATAAGATCATTTATTTACAACGGAATGGTATACAAAGTCAACAGATCTTACTGAATATAAAATATTATGGCTACACAAACCGTTGAAGGTAGTTCTAGATCTGGCCGCCCAAAACGAACTAATGCGGGGAGTTTATTGAAACCATTGAATTCAGAATATGGTAAAGTAGCTCCTGGGTGGGGAACTACTCCTTTGATGGGTCTCGCAATGGCTCTATTCGCGATATTCCTATCTATTATTTTGGAGATTTATAATTCTTCCATTTTACTGGATGGAATTTCAATGAATTAGATTCCCAAGAACCATTAACTGGCTTTTTCAATACAAAGTGAAGCGTTTAGGTTTCTGATTTTTATCCCATTCTATTTTGGTAGTTTGACCGTGGAATTTCTTTGTTTCTGTATTTCCGGAATATGAGTGTGTGACTTGGTATAAATGATCCTATGGATAGTACAGAGAATGGGTCTGTCATCTTGATAGAGATGGTTTTACTTCGTCGGATATTCATTCTAGTATCTGGAGCACGGAATATATGAAATAGATTACTATTAGAACTATGATTCATATTTAATAGTCAGACCTCGTGTCCGGACTTCAAAAAATTTTTTCAAAGAGTTAGAAGTTATAAATAGAAATATTTTTATTCTTTCAAACTTTCGTTTATGCTTATTTTGATCAAAGGACAAAACAAAGGTTTCTTTGGTTTGGATTTTTAGTCATTATATCTATTCATTGAATAAGTGATGATCCAATGGTTCTTACTCAGGGAATTTTGGGACTTAGACTTAGTTTGAAAGGGTTTTATTGAATCATCGTGGTTTTAGTATGAATCTGAGGTTTTAATCAATTCATAGGGTCTTAACAAGAGAATTCCTATCAATAATAAAGAAAACAGCAGTAAAGCCGCATTACACATAAATAACACCAAAGAAAATAGGTAAATAGAAGATTCAAGAGGCCTATAACGATCAATATATAGACGAATGAGCCGACTTGATTTTTTGGCATTATAACCACAAAGAAGAGCTTTCGGATTTTTATTCTTTAGTATCTTCAAAAAAAAATTGAATCATAAATCATAGAATTAATAAATTTCAAACTTTATATTACACACATCCGTTAGAACTAGTATTTGGGTGTTTCTGTTTGAGCCGTACGAGATGAAATTTTCATATACGGTTCTCCGGGGGGGTCCCCTTGATTTACCTATCTCAATAAAATCTATGATTGGTTCGAAGAACGTCTTGAGATTCAGGCAATTGCCGATGATATAACTAGTAAATATGTTCCTCCTCACGTCAACATATTTTATTGTCTAGGGGGAATTACGCTTACTTGTTTTTTAGTACAAGTAGCTACCGGGTTTGCTATGACTTTTTATTATCGTCCGACCGTTACGGAGGCCTTTGCTTCTGTTCAATATATAATGACTGAAGCTAATTTTGGTTGGTTAATCCGATCAGTTCATCGATGGTCGGCAAGTATGATGGTCCTAATGATGATCCTGCACGTATTTCGCGTGTATCTCACCGGCGGCTTTAAAAAACCTCGTGAATTGACTTGGGTTACAGGTGTGGTTTTGGGTGTATTGACCGCATCTTTTGGTGTAACTGGTTATTCCTTACCTCGGGACCAAATTGGTTATTGGGCAGTCAAAATTGTAACAGGCGTACCAGACGCTATTCCTGTAATAGGCTCGCCTCTGGTAGAGTTATTACGCGGAAGTGCTAGTGTAGGACAATCCACTTTGACTCGTTTTTATAGTTTACACACTTTTGTATTACCTCTTCTTACCGCCGTATTTATGTTAATGCACTTCCCAATGATACGTAAGCAAGGTATTTCTGGTCCTTTATAAAGAATATATACCATCTTGGAATCAATCATCTATCACTTGGGGTAGGAACACTAGTATTTCATTGCTACAAATATGGATTATTGAAAAAAAAATAAGACATGTATTGGGATATTTCTCTTCAACTCTACAAAAATTTATTATTTTTTTGACACTCATAGTTGAAGTGAATTTTCCGAAGATAAAATGGATTATGGGAGTGTGTGACTTGAACTATTGATCGGGCCTTGCAGAT